AATGGAATGCTTGATTATAAGGTTATCTTGATGTGATAAAAAATGTAAATATTATTACTTCCATTAAATTATACTTAATAGAATTAAACTATTACCTGAAATATCAAAAACTTCCGTGCATCAAACACCTAAATATAGAAAAATAAGCTAATTTAAGCTAATGGGTTCATACCTCATCAATGGACAAAGTCCTTTTTCTAATCATTAATAAATTTTCAAAAATTATATTTATAATAATAGTTATAATTAGAGTAATTATTGCAATCTCATCAAATTCATGATTCACTATTTGAATAGGAATAGAAATTAATATTATAGCATTTATACCAATTATTATTGAAAAAAATAATTTAACAACTAAAGAATCATCTTTAATATATTTTTTAGTACAAACAATAGCATCAATATTATTAATTATATCAATTATTATTAGTAAAGCAAAAATAATAAATATAAATAACATAATAATAATAACAGCATTAATAATAAAAAGAGGTGTATCACCATTTCACTTTTGATTACCAAAAACAATAGAAGGATTAAGATGAATAAATTGTATAATCATAATAACCTGACAAAAAATTATTCCATTTATAATAATATCACATTTAATAAAAATAAGATACTTCATAATAATCACAACAACCCTATCAATTATTGTTGGATCAATTGGAGGATTAAATCAAACATCATTACGTAAATTAATAGCTTATTCTTCTATTAGAAATAATGGATGGATATTAGCTGCTATATTAATTAGTGAAATAATATGAGTTGCATATTTTATTATATATTCGATCATAACAGTTATTATAACAATAACTATAAATAAATACAAAATTTATCATTTAAATCAATTAATAAATATAAATGAAAATAATTTTAAAAAATTTATTTTAATATTAAATATATTATCAATTAGAGGTTTACCACCAATAATAGGATTTTTAATAAAATGAATGGTATTACAGGCAAGATTAAATTTAAATCAAATAATAATAATAACAATATTAGTAATAATTACCCTAATTATAATTTATTATTATCTACGAATTATATACTCAGCTATAGTAATAACTAATACAGAAATTAAATGAAAATTTAAATATACAATCAAAAATAATAAAATTATAATAATTAATATTATCTCAATAATAGGATTAATATTAGTAAGAATAATTATTATAATTTAAGGATTTAAGTTAAATAAACTAATAACCTTCAAAGTTATAAATAAAGTAGTTCTTTAAGCCTTAATACTAAGTATACCTTTGAATTTGCAATTCAATATCATAAATGAATATAAGACCAATAAGAAGGTTATACCTATAAATAAATTTACAATTTATCGCCTACAATTCAGCCATCTTACTAATGAAACGATGACTATTTTCTACTAACCACAAAGATATTGGTACTTTATACTTTATTTTAGGAATATGATCTGGAATAGTAGGGTTATCAATAAGAATACTAATCCGTATAGAATTAGGAATACCAGGATCAATTATTGGAAATGACCAAATTTATAATACTATTGTAACAGCACATGCTTTCGTAATAATTTTCTTCATAGTTATACCAATTATAATTGGGGGATTTGGTAATTGATTATTACCTATTATAATTGGAGCACCTGATATAGCATTCCCTCGAATAAACAACATAAGATTCTGATTGTTACCACCTTCACTAACCTTATTAATTATAAGAAGTATAGTAGACACAGGATCAGGTACAGGGTGAACATTATACCCACCACTTGCTGGTTTAACCGGACATAGAGGAATATCAGTAGATTTAACAATTTTCTCATTACATATAGCAGGTATTTCATCCATTCTTGGTGCAGTAAATTTTATTTCAACAACAATTAATATAAAATCACCAGGAATATCAATAGAACAAATTCCCCTTTTTGTATGATCAGTAGTAATTACTGCTATCTTATTATTATTATCTCTACCAGTACTAGCAGGGGCTATTACCATATTATTAACAGATCGAAACTTAAATACATCATTCTTCGACCCAGCAGGAGGGGGTGATCCAATCTTATATCAACACTTATTTTGATTTTTTGGTCACCCAGAGGTATATATTTTAATTTTACCAGGATTTGGTATAATTTCACATATTGTATCACATGAAAGAGGAAAAAAAGAAGTATTTGGAAACCTAGGAATAATTTTCGCAATAGCAGCAATTGGATTATTAGGGTTTGTAGTATGAGCTCATCATATATTTACAGTGGGTATAGATGTAGATACTCGAGCATACTTCACTTCAGCAACAATAATTATTGCTGTGCCGACAGGAATTAAAGTCTTCAGTTGATTAGCAACAATATATGGATCAAAGGTTACTTTTAGCCCATCTTGTTTATGATCATTAGGATTTATTTTCTTATTTACTCTAGGGGGATTAACTGGAATTGTTTTATCTAATTCATCAATTGATATTACACTTCATGATACATATTATGTTGTAGCTCACTTTCACTATGTATTATCAATAGGGGCAGTATTTGCCATCATAGCCGGGTTTATTCACTGATTCCCTTTATTCACAGGTTTAAATATAAAACCAATTTTATTAAAAACACAATTTTTAACAATATTTGTAGGAGTGAATTTAACTTTTTTCCCACAACATTTTCTAGGATTAGCTGGAATACCTCGACGATATTCAGACTATCCTGATATATTTACATCATGAAATATTATTTCATCAATAGGAGCAATCGTATCAACAGTTAGTATATTAATATTCATCATAATTATTTGAGAAAGAATTACATCAAGTCGAAAAACAATATTTAGATCTCATATAACTAGTTCATTAGAATGAAATCATAATATACCCCCAACTGAACATACTTATAATGAATTACCTATCTTAATTAAATTCTAATATGGCAGATTAGTGCGATAGATTTAAGCTCTATATATAAAATTTAAACTTTTATTAGAAATAACAACATGACCAAATTTATATTTACAAGATAGTATATCACCATTAATAGAACAACTAATCTTCTTTCACGACCATATCATAATAATTTTAATAATAATTGTAATAACAGTATCATATATCATAATTATATTAAATGTCAATAATAATATAGACCGAAATTTATTAGAAGGACAAGCAATTGAATTAATTTGAACAGTAACACCAGCAATAACCCTATTTTTTATTGCCACGCCATCATTACGATTATTATATTTAATAGATGAAATCAACAATCCAATAATAACAACAAAAGCTATTGGTCATCAATGGTACTGATCGTATGAATATTCAGATTTTAATGAAAAAGAATTTGATTCATATATAATAAATGATGAGGATAACAATTTTCGATTATTAGATGTAGATAATCGAATAGTATTACCCTCAAACACTTTTATTCGAATAATAGTTACATCAATAGATGTTATTCATTCATGAACCCTACCATCAACAGGAGTAAAGATTGATGGAACCCCTGGACGATTAAATCAAGCAAGAATTATATTTAATCGAAATGGAATAATCTTTGGTCAATGCTCAGAAATTTGTGGAACAAATCATAGATTTATACCTATTACAGTAGAGAGAATTCCAATAAAATCATTTATTAAATGAATAATAAAATCATCAAATGACTGAAAGTAAGTAATGGTCTCTTAAACCACATTATAGTAATTAACATCTACTTTTGATGAGTAATTTAGTTAATATATAACACTAATATGTCATATTAAAATAATTGAAGTTCAATAATTACTATATGCCACAAATAGCACCCATAAGATGAATTAATATCTATATATTATTTATTGGACTAATAATAATATTTATTATAAAAACATATTTCCAAAAAAAAAATAAATTAAATAAAAAATTATTAAATAAAAACAAAATTAATAATTACATCTGAAAATGATAACAAACCTATTCTCAATTTTTGATCCAACATCATCAATAATAAGATTAAAAATTAACTGAATATCATCTATTATTGTAGTATCATTAGTTCCATCAATATATTGAATAATAAATAATCGATATACAATAATTATATATAAACCAATAGCTACACTAGATAAAGAATTTAAAATATTAATAAATTTTAAAAATAATAAAGGAACAACACTAATATTTACATCAATATTTTTTATAATTATAATAAATAATACAATAGGATTATTTCCATATACCTTTACAAGAACAAGTCAACTAAATATAACATTAACAATAGCATTACCTATATGATTATGTTTTATAATATTTGGGTGAATAAAAAATACACAACATATATTTATACATTTAGTGCCAACAGGAACTCCTACAATTCTAATACCATTCATAGTATGTATTGAATCAATTAGTAATATTATCCGACCAGGAACATTAGCTGTACGATTAGCCGCCAATATAATTGCTGGTCATCTAATTTTAACATTATTAGGAAATACAACTATAGAAATTCAAACAACAATATTACCAGTTATAATTATTATCCAAATATTATTATTAACATTAGAAATAGCAGTTGCAATTATTCAAGGATATGTATTTGCAGTATTAAGAGTATTATATGCTAGAGAAGTTAACTAATGTCAATAAAACAAAATCACCCCTTCCATATAGTAGAAATAAGACCTTGACCTTTAGTTGGAGCTATTTCAACTATATTAATATTAGCAGGAACTGTTAATATATTTCAACATAGAAATAAATTAATTATAATAATAGGAACATTTATAGTAATATTAACTATACTACAATGATGACGAGATGTCGTACGAGAAGGAACATATCAAGGATTACATACAAAAATTGTAATAAAAGGGCTGCGATGAGGAATAATTTTATTTATTATTTCAGAAGTATTATTCTTTGTATCATTTTTTTGAGCTTTCTTTAATAGAAGACTATCACCTATTGTTCAGGTTGGAGCTATTTGACCACCTATAGGAATTAACCCTTTTAATCCAATACAAATTCCTTTATTAAATACCATAATTTTATTATCTTCGGGAGTTAGAATTACATGAGCACACCATAGATTATTAAATAATAATATAAAAGAAATAAATATTAGACTTACTATCACAATCATATTAGGAATATATTTTACAGTTCTACAAGCCTATGAATATATTGAAGCCCCTTTCACTATTAGAGATTCAATCTATGGATCAACATTTTTTATAGCTACAGGATTCCACGGACTTCATGTAATTATTGGGTCTACATTTTTATTAGTGTGTTTAATACGACAACTAAATATACACTTTTCAAAATATCATCACGTAGGATTTGAAGCAGCAGCTTGATACTGACATTTTGTAGATGTAGTTTGACTATTCTTATATTTAACTATTTATTGATGAGGTAATTATTTATTTAATATACTTAAGTATATTTAACTTCCAATTAAAAAGACTGATTAATCAGAATAAATAATTATAATAACATTAACAATATTAATTATTATATTTATCATTTCTAATGTATTAATAATAATTAATAATATCTTATCTAAAAAAATAATTAATGATCGAGAAAAAAGTTCACCATTTGAATGTGGATTTGACCCTATATCATCATCACGAACTCCTTTTTCACTAAAATTTTTCCTAATTGCCGTCATTTTCTTAATTTTTGATATTGAAATTGCACTATTATTACCAATAGTACCAACGATAAGACAAACAAAATTAAATCAATGAATAATTACAACTATTATCTTCATTATAGTATTAATTATTGGTTTATATCATGAATGAAAACAAGGAGCACTAAACTGAACGAATTAGGGTTATAGTTAAGTATAACATTTAATTTGCATTTAAAAAGTATTGAATAATCAATTTACCTTAAATAAGTAACATAATAATGTATTTAGTTTCGACCTAAAAAATAATAGTAATAAACTATTCTTATTTATAATTAATTGAAACCAAAATAGAGGTATATCACTGTTAATGATAAAACTGAAGAATATTCCAATTAAGGAAATATGATGATCAAATAATAGCTGCTAACTAATTATTTTAATGGTTTAAATCCATTTATATTTCTATTTATATAGTTTAATAAAAACATTACATTTTCATTGTAAAAATAAAAGATATTTTTATAAATATTCATAGAAAATTATTTCTCCTTAATATCTTCAATATTAAATTCTATATAAAATATATGAAATAAATAAAAATAAGAATAATAAATCAAAAAGAAAACATTAAAAAAAAAATATAAAAAGTAATTGATTGAATACTTTGATTTAATTTAGATAATAACATTAAGGATGAATAAATACCTTGACCTCCAAAAAATTCAAATCAACCAAAATCACTAATCCTAGAAATTATAAATCCTGTAGGTAAAGGATATTTGGGCAAAGAAACAGTTAAATAAGGAATAAATCACATATTACCAATAAAATAAGAAATTTTAAACAAAAAATAAGAATATATTAAATCAAACAAATTAAAAGTTCTAAAAAAATAACCAAACATAAAACCAAAAAAACAAACAAGTAAAACTATTAGTTTCAAAAAAATTGGTATATTAATATATAATGGTGTAGGAAAAATAATTCAACTTAACAAACAACCAACTAAAATAGATACAAATAATAATAAATATATAGAACGAAGCATAATAAAATAATTATCATTTAAACTATGATAACTAAAAAAAGAATAATCCTTAATCATTAAATAATAAATTAAACGAAAACTATAACTAACAGTTAAACCAGTAGAAAAATATAAAAGAAAGTACACAAATAAATTAATAGTATTAGAAGAATAATAATCTAAAATTAAATCCTTAGAATAAAAACCTGATAAAAATGGAAAACCACATAAACACAATCTAGAAATAATAAAACAAATACAGGTTAATGGAAGTTGATTAAAAATATTTCCCAAAAAACGAATATCCTGACAATCCTTAACTGAATGAATTACTACACCAGAACACATAAATAATAAAGCCTTAAATATCGCATGAGTCAACAAATGAAAAAATCCTAAATAAATATACCCAAATGAAATAATTGATATTATCAACCCCAATTGACTTAAAGTAGATAAAGCAATAATCCTTTTTAAATCAAATTCAAAATTAGCACAAACACCCGATATAAATATAGTAATTAAAGAAATATACAAAAATATCATTGAAATACCTCTATTTAAATATAATGGATTAAAACGAATTAATAAATATACCCCTGCAGTTACCAAAGTAGAAGAATGAACTAAAGAAGATACAGGAGTAGGAGCAGCTATTGCAGCAGGTAATCAGGGTGAAAAAGGAATTTGAGCTCTTTTTGTTATACCTGCAACTAAAATTATTAAACACATTAAGTTAATATCAAAACCAACACCAAAAAAATCAATATATATAAAATAATTTCATCTCCCATATCTAGACATTCAGGCAATTGATATTAAAAGCATACAATCTCCAACACGATTAGAAAGAGCAGTAATTATACCAGCATTAAAAGATTTGATATTCTGATAATAAATTACTAAACAATAAGAAACTAAACCTAACCCATCTCAACCAAGTAAAATTCTAATTATATTAGGTCTAATAATCAAAAACATTATAGAAAAAACAAATATTAATACTAAAATAATAAATCGATTCAAAAATGGATCACCTATCATATATTCTTCTCTATACTTAATAACTAGAGAAGAAATAAATAAAACAAAACTTATAAAAATTAATGATATTCAATCAAATAATAAGGTTATAATAAATTGACTACTATTAAATATAAAAAGTTCATATTCAACAAATACAACAAAATCAGTTAAACAAAAATAAATACCAAAAATAAATAACAAAACACTAATTAAAAATAAATAAATAAATAATAATAAACATAAAGAAAAATTAAATAAAATAACCTAAAGTAAAAAAAAATTACATATCCAGAACCACAAACTGACATTTTAAATTAAATTATTTAAGCTAAATAAAAAATAATCTAGACATAAAAATAATAATATTAAGAGGAAATCAATGCAATATTATTAATAAGTATTCACGTAAATAACAATTAGCATAAGAAAAACATCCTGAATAACCAATACCATGTTGGGTATAAGAATATATATATAATCTATAAGCAGCACTAAAAAAAGATAAGAATAAAAATAATAAAGTGTTAAAATTAAATCAACTAATAATTCTATTAAAAAGTATAATTTCACCTATTAAATTCAATGATGGAGGAGCTGCTATATTATAAATTCTTAAAAAAAATCATCATATAGATATTGAAGGCATAAACCCTAATAAACCTTTTAAAATAAATAATCTACGTCTACCTAAACGTTCATAAATAATATTAGATAAACAAAATAAACCAGAAGAACATAAACCATGAGATAATATCAAGACTAAAGAACCATAGATACCTCAATAATTATAAGTAAAAATTCCACATAAAACTAAACCTATATGAACAACAGAGGAATAAGCAATTAAAGACTTTAAATCAACTTGACGTATACAAACTAATCTAATATAAATACCACCTAACAATCTAATTCTAATAAAAAAATAATTATACTTTAAACCAGATAATAAAAGAATTGGTGAAACACGATATAAACCATAACCCCCTAATTTTAAAAGAACCCCGGCCAAAATTATTGAACCAGATACAGGGGCCTCAACATGAGCTTTTGGTAGTCAAACATGAACTATAAATATAGGCATTTTAACTAAAAAAGAGAAAATTATACAAAAGTAAAATAAAAAATAACAATAATCAAATGAATATAATAATACAAAAGAAACACTTCCAAATTTTAAATAAATAAAAATAATTGAAATTAGTATAGGAAGAGAAGAAAATAATGTATAAAAAATAAAATATAAACCAGCCTGAATACGCTCAGGTTGATACCCCCACCCCATAATTAAAAATAATGTAGGAATCAAACTAGATTCAAAAAAAATATAAAATATAATAAGACTATTTACAGAAAAAGAAAAAAATAAAAAAATAAGTAATAACAAAACAAAAAAAATAAATAAATTATAATAATATAATAAATTATATAAAGAACTTCTAGCCATAATTATTAAACAACAAATTCAAAATCTTAACAAAATTAAACTATAAGAAATATAATCAATATATATATAATAACTAATACCAAAACAATAAAAATCAAAAGAAAAAAAAAATAAAAAAAGAGCAAAGAACAATAAAGAAGGTACTAATCACCAAAGGCCTAATCAAGAAAGAGGAATTAAAAAAATAAGATAAAATAAAAACTTTATCATTGAACCAAATTAAAAGAAAAAAAATAATCATTACCATACCCACGAATTATTCTAACTAATAAAGATAACCCTAAAACCGCCTCACAAACTCAAAAAGTAAGTATTAATATTAAAAAATATAAATCAAAATAATTTAAAATTATAAAATAAAAAACTATTCAAAATAAAGAAAGAACAATATATTCTAATCTCAATAAAATAATTAAAAAATGTGTATATCTAAAAGAAAAAACCAATAAACCACAAAAAAATATAATTAAAGGAAAAATATAATGTATTAACAATAGTTTTAATAATTTAATAAAAAAATATTGGTCTTGTAAACCAAAAATGAATAAATCTCTTAAAACTTCAAAAGAAAGTATAAACTCATCAACAGTCTCCAAAACTAATATTTTAAAATAAACTACCTTTTGTATAATAAGAATTAATATAATAATAAATATAATATTTTTAATAATAAAACACCCCTTATCTATAGGAATTACAATTATTATTCAAACAACTATTATCTCAATATCAACAGGAATATTATATAAATCATTTTGATATTCATATATTCTATTCTTAATATATATTGGTGGTATAATAGTTTTATTTATATACATAACTAGACTTGTACCAAATAAAATATTCGTAATATCACTAAAAAAAATAATAATAATACTATTATTAATAATTATTACCATTAGAATATTTAAAATCATAAAGATAAATATAAATTTTGATATAGAAATAATAGAAATTAAACCAAATATATTAACAAAAATATATTCCAATCCTTCAAATATTTTAACAATTATAATATCAATATATCTATTCTTTACTATAATTACAGCTTTTAAAATCACAGAAATAAAAAAAGGACCATTACAAATAATAAACTAATGAACAAAAGATTACGAAAAAGACATCCTCTAATCAAAATTATAAATGGATCATTAGTAGATTTACCAACACCCATTAACATTTCAACATGGTGAAATTTTGGTTCATTATTAGGATTATGCTTAGCAACACAAATTATTACAGGAGTATTTTTATCAATACATTATGCTCCTAACATTGAACTAGCTTTTGATAGAGTAAATCATATTTGCCGAAACGTAAATAATGGGTGAATAATACGCACAATTCATGCAAATGGAGCATCAATATTCTTCATTTGCATTTATATACACGTAGGACGAGGTCTTTATTATGGATCATACAAATTTTTAGAAACATGAAATACAGGTGTAATATTATTATTATTAGTAATAATAACATCTTTTATGGGTTATGTATTACCATGAGGTCAAATATCATTCTGAGGCGCAACTGTAATTACAAACTTATTATCAGCAATTCCTTATCTAGGAACAGATATAGTACAATGAATCTGGGGTGGATTTGCAATTGATAATGCAACATTAAATCGTTTTTTTACATTACATTTTATAATACCATTTATTATTTCAGCAATAGTAATAATTCATTTACTATTCTTACATCAAACAGGATCAAATAATCCAATAGGATTAAACAGAAATATTGACAAAATTCCTTTTCAACCATATTTTTCATGAAAAGATATTGTAGGTATTATAATTGTAATAATAATAATATCATTAATTATTATAATAGAACCTTATATCCTGGGAGACCCTGATAATTTTACACCAGCTAACCCACTAGTAACACCAACACATATTCAACCAGAATGATATTTTCTATTTGCTTATGCAATCCTACGCTCAATCCCTAACAAACTAGGAGGAGTAATTGCATTATTAATATCTATCCTAATTTTAACAATTATACCTTTATATAATAGAAAAATACAGGGAAATACATTTTATCCATTTAGACAGTTTATATTCTGAATAATAGTTTCAACGATCATATTATTAACAATTATGGGAGCTAAACCAGTTGAAGAACCATATATCATAATAAGACAAGTATTAACAGTAATTTATTTCTTTTATTTCTTATCCGAAAACCTAATAAAAATAATATGAGATAAAATATTATAGTTAATAAGTTTTATAGAAACGTATACCTTGAAAGTATAATAAAGAGATTAATATCTCTATTAACTTAAACTAAAATAAATTCAATAAATAAATATAGAAATAATAAAAATTTTAAAACAAACAAAAAAAATTAAACAATTCAAAGAAAAAGGAAGATAACATTTCCAAGTCAAATACATTAATTTATCATAACGAAAACGAGGTAACGTACCACGAACCCAAACAAATATAAAAGAAACAAAAATCATTTTTACAAAAAAAAAATAAGAATACAAATCACAACCCAAAAATAAAACAACACAAATTATTCTTATAAACAAAATTATTGAATATTCACTCAAAAAAATTAAAATAAAACCACCTCTTCTATACTCAACATTAAAACCAGATACTAATTCAGATTCACCCTCAGCAAAATCAAATGGGGATCGATTAGTATCAGCTAATAATGAAGAAAAAAAACATAAACACAAAGGAAAAAATAAAAAAAAATTCCAAATATAAAATTGAATTTTATATAATCCAATAAAACAGTAACTACCAGATAAAATAATAAAAGATAATAAAAGCAAGAATAATCTAACTTCATAAGAAATAGTTTGAGCAACAGAACGTAAACTACCTAATAAAGCATAATTTGAATTTGATGACCAACCAGAAATTATAATACTATAAACATTTAAACTAGCACAACACAAAAAAAAAATAATACCCAACTTATAATCAAAAATATTAGAAAAATAGGGAATAACTAATCAAATAATTAAAGAAAGAAATAAATTAAAAACAGGAGAAAAATAATATGGAATAAAATTAGATTTATCAGGTAAAATACTTTCCTTAACATATAATTTAATAGCATCAGAAAAAGGTTGGAAAATACCAATAAACCCTACTTTATTAGGACCTTTACGAATTTGTATATAACCAAGAATTTTGCGTTCAAATAAAGTAAAAAAAGCAACACCAACTAAAACAAAAATAGAAATAACTAAAAAAGAAATTAAAGAAAGAACATAATCTAAAAAAATCAATATTAACTGATGAATAATCAACATATATAAATCCTAAATTTATTGCACTTATAATCTGCCAAATTAATAATCAATCAGTATTAACAAAATATTTGAATCATATGGTCCTCTCGTACTAATATGATATATAAATTTATGGATAGAAACCAACCTGGCTCACACCGGTTTGAACTCAGATCATGTAAGAATTTAAAGGTCGAACAGACCTATCTAATTTTAAGCTACTACACCCAAATATAATCTTAATCCAACATCGAGGTCGCAATCTAATCTGTCAATAAGAACTCTCAAGAATAATTACGCTGTTATCCCTAAGGTATCTTAATCTTATAACAATAAAATAAGGTCAATAATCCAAAAATAAATGTAAACAAATATAAAGAGTTAAATATATCTTCAAGTCACCCCAACGAAATAAATTATTTAATAAAAAAAAAATAAACTAAATTATATAATAAATATAATTATAAAGATCTATAGGGTCTTCTCGTCCAATAAGTAAATTTAAGCATTTTAACTCAAATTTTAATTTCTAATATAATAAAGAGACAGTTAATGTTTCGTCAAACCATTCATACCAGTTCTCAATTAAAAAACTAATGATTATGCTACCTTTGCACGGTCAAAATACCGCGGCCATTAAAATATCATTGGGCAGGTAAAATCTCAAATTAATATCAAGAGAAGATGTTTTTGATAAACAGGCGAACAAATAATCGATTGCCTAGTTCCTTTTTAATAATTAAAAAAAATAAAATCTTATAAAAAAAGTATACTAATTAAATCATTATTAAAAATAATAAAAAATTAAAAATTAAATTCAAATAGATAATTAAATAAAAATAAATCAAAGAATATAAATACTAAATAATAATATACTAAACATAATGGATAGTTTAAAACCTATATAGTATCAAGAAAAAAAAATTATAAAAATAATAAAGAACTAATCTCCTTTAATATTACTATAAATAAATAAAATAATTAAAAAAATATAATTAAATAAAAATAGCCAAATTAAATTTGTCTATAAGAAAACTAGATATCATAAATTACGAATAGCATATCACACCTACTATAATATAATTAATGAATATAAAACTGCAACTAACATATAATAATAGATCAATTTAATTCGAGAATAATAAATAAATATAAATAATTTAATATACCCTGATACAAAAGGTACAAAAAAAATTCTAATTTAAATAATTAATATAATAAATCCCTTACGGTAAAAATAAACTATCAATAAAATATTTTATTCAAAAAGATACTAAAAAACAAAAAAATTAATAATATTCAAATTAAAAATAATAAAAAAATTAAAAAAATTAATAAAATAAATATCATAAATAAAAGAACGAACTTTAATTCTATTCAATGTAAATGAATTATTTTCAATAAACTAATTTATGTATTCAACCTAAGCACACTTTCCAGTACACTTACTTTGTTACGACTTATCTCAAAAATGAGAGTGACGGGCGATATGTACTCATTTTAGAACTATAATCAATATAGATCTATAACTACATTTACTATTAAATCCAACTTCAATAAAATTATAAAATCTATATCTGATCAACAACTAGAATGTAACCCATTTCCACTATAATATAAGCTGCACCTTGACCTGAAATATAAAAAAATATCTTTTTAAGCAAATAGTCTAAAAAAATTTGCTTATAACGGCGATATACAAACAAATAATTATAGAAAGATAAAACGAGGACTATCGATTACGGAACAGGTTCCTCTAACAAGAATAAAACACCGCCAAATTCTTTAGGTTTAAAGAACGAAACTATTACTACCTAGGAAATAATTATATTCAAAATAATAGGGTATCTAATCCTAGTTTAAATCTTAAATTTTAAAGAATCAAAATAAAATTAATAAAATTTTAAATTTCACCAAAAAAATAAAATAATAATTTCAAAAATCAATTTAACTAATCTATCCCAAAAATATTAATTAACATTTATTGTATAACCGCGTATGCTGGCACAAACTTTTACAATATTATATTATATAACCAAATCAAAAATAACTTCATATTTAATACTAAATACTGCCATAAAATAAATTTATTACCCAAATATATACATGTATAAAATTTATAAATAATTAATAAATTAAAGCCAGAATCAAACTGATCAATAAAAAAATAAATTAAAAATTAGTACTAATTAAAGTATGTTTTCGTTTTTATAAAACAAAAAAAAAACAAAAACACATATATTCTACCCCAATAGGTGAACTATATTTAGTATCTCCTACCCTATGTGTATCTATAGCAACTTTTTTAATCGTTTAATCAACATTATTTATTTATATTAAAATAAAACTTCAGTACAATATTATTTATTAATTATTAATAACATAAATAAGTTATCATTAAATAAATACATAACTCTTATCTTTTATAAACAACTTATTAAATAGAAATAATTAAATATAAATATTAAATATTAATTAAAATAATTTCACCTTACTAATCTATAGTAAATAAACCCTCACTTTTCATTTTTTTCACTTTATGAAAAGTGAGGGTTTAATAATACATAAATGATTTTTTGTTAACAAAAAATCTATTCTGATTTAATATAAGTATTTAATTTTAATTAGATATATATTTAATATAAATGTTTAATTTATTAATAATATTCCTATTTAATATTATATAATAAATAATTTATATTAAATATATAATAATTATTAATATGTACTTAATATTATTTATACTACTATAATATATATATATATAAATATACAATAAAATCTTATTAATATTTCTTCTATTTTAAATTTAATAATAGGTTATTATATTAAATTAAGGTATATATATATATATAAGTATTTAATATAAATTCGACATAGTTTGCATGAAAACAAGCCTTTAAAAATAAAATCCCTAAACTTTTAATCGATTTAGGCTAACTTTTCCAACTTTAAGTCATTCTAATTTAATTCTATGAAATTATTCATTCAATATTTAAACCAAAAATTTTTGCAATTCAAATTATAACACCAAAAATGAAAATCATGGATTATCAAGGTACCAGTGCTCAATTTAGCATTTTATAACTATAGCAAAAAAGAAAATTTTTATGTAAAAATTACATATAATAAAAAAGAAAAATATACAAACAACATTATAAAATAAGAAAATGAAAAAAAAAAATAAGTTAGTCTAAATCGAGGAAAAGTTTGGGCAATCATAAAAAAAGAAATAATAATTATTAAATAAATTAATTTATTTAAATGACAGTTAACCTAAGGACAGTTTGATAAAAAGAAAAACATGTTTGAACAACCCCAAATTATTAAATTGGTGATCAAACTTTTTAAATAGTTTGGTTAAATAGGAATTAAGTTTAACTAATTTAGAATTACAAAATTGGTGATCAAACTTTTTAAATAGTTTGGTTAAATGAAGATTAAGTTTGACTAATTTTAATTTATTAAAATTGGTGATCAAACTTTTTAAATAGTTTGGTTAAATGGGGATAAAGTTTAACTAATTTAGATTTATAAAATTGGTGATCAAACTTTTTAAATAGTTTGGTTAAATGAGGATTAAGTTTGAATAATTATGGATTATTAAAATTGGTGATCAAACTTTTTAAATAGTTTGGTTAAATGAGGATTAAGTTTGACTAATTTTAATTTATTAAAATTGGTGATCAAACTTTTTAAATAGTTTGGTTAAATGAGGATTAAGTTTGACTAATTTTAATTTATTAAAATTGGTGATCAAACTTTTTAAATAGTTTGGTTAAATAAGAATTAAGTTTGACTAATTTTAATTTATTAAAATTGGTGATCAAACTTTTTAAATAGCTTGGTTAAATGAGGATTAAGTTTGAATAATTATGGATTATTAAAATGGTGATCAAACTTTTTAAATAGTTTGGTTAAATGGGGATAAAGTTTGAATAATTATGGATTATTAAAAGTGGTGATCAAACTTTTTAAATAGTTTGGTTAAATGAGGATTAAGTTTGAATAATTATGGATTATTAAAATCGGTGATCAAACTTTTTAAATAGTTTGGTTAAATGGGGATAAAGTTTGAATAATTATGGATTATTAAAAGTGGTGATCAAACTTTTTAAATAGTTTGGTTAAATGGGGATAAAGTTTGAATAATTATGGATTATTAAAAGTGGTGATCAATTAAAATAAAATTATATAATTAATTATTAACTTAAAGAAATATAAATGATTGGAAAACTTTAATAAATTATATTATATAAATAAAAAACATAATTAACACTATTAAATTTACGAAAAAAAAAATAGACAAATAAAAAT